ACCAATTCTCAGAATTATTTGAATTTGGATGTAAAAGATCTATAAACGGAATTAATAATTTTGATAATATATCCATATCTAGTCTTTCTTGGTTGAAAGAAATTCCTATAACCCCGATAAACAAAGTAAATAGTATTAATACAAGCATAGAAAATAACATAGTATTTTCCGATTCATGGGGATAGGAAAAAGTAGTGTTGTTAGTTTCAAAATAGCTAATATCAATAAAAGGCCATGTTATGCTTTTTTTATTTCTATCAATTCGATGTGAATCAGTCTTCTTCCGAAAAAAGGAAGTCCTTCCATTATTATTGATTGTTAATAAAGATAATAAATGCATCTCTTTTTTCGCTTCTTTTTCTTTACCCCATAAAGATATTGAATGAAAAAAGCTATTTTTTTTTCCATTGAAATTCTTGCAATTAACGTTTAAATATCCTTCAAAAATAAGTAAATAGATACGAAACATATAAAATGCAGTTAATCCTGCTGTGGAACAAGCTATTATTGCAAAAATTGGTGAATACAACCAACTATCATTAAGAATTTCATCTTTGGACCAAAAACAAGCAAAGGGTGGAATACCACAAAGAGAAAGTGTACCCACTAAAAAAGCAGTTTTTGTAATTGGCACATGTTTTGTTAAACCACCCATAAGAACCATATTTTGACTTTTATCTGGAGAATATCCAACAATAGCTTCCATTGAATGAATAATGGATCCGGATCCTAAAAACAACAATGCTTTTGAATAAGCATGAGTAATCAAATGAAATAAAGCGGCTCGATGAGAGCCCATACCTAGAGCTAACATCATATAACCCAATTGAGACATTGTAGAATAGGCCAAACTTCTCTTAATATCCTTTTGAGCAAGAGCTAAAGTAGCTCCTAATACTACTGTTATTATCCCTATGAAAGCTATTCCATTCATTATGGAGGGTATAACTATGAAAAGAGGAAGAAGGCGAGCTACAAGAAAAATTCCCGCCGCTACCATAGTAGCAGCGTGGATAAGAGCGGAAATAGGGGTAGGCCCTTCCATAGCATCCGGTAACCATACATGAAGGGGGAATTGGGCAGACTTAGCAACTGAACCGCCAAATAACAGGAAGGCGCACAAAGTAACTAATAAAAGATTAACCTCATTATTAGAAATCAAGTTATTGAATATTTCAAACAAATCCCGAAATTCCAAACTACCTGTTATCCAATAAAGAGCCAAAATTCCCAATAATAAACAAAAATCCCCTACCCGATTAGTTACAAACGCTTTTTGACAAGCATTTTCCGCAATAGGACGTGTGAACCAAAAACCTATTAATAGATAAGAACACATTCCAACCAATTCCCAAAAAATATAAATTTGTATCAAATTAGAACTAGTAACCAATCCCAACATTGAAGTATTAAAAAAACTCATATAAGCAAAAAATCTCAAATATCCTTCATCATGAGACATATAATTGTCACTATAAATAAGAACCAGAATTCCAACAGTAGTAATCAATATTAACATAATAGAAGTAAGTGAATCGATCAAGTAGCCAAACTCTAAAGAAAGATCATTATTTATAGTCCAAGACCATACATATTGATAGATAGAACTGTTATTGATTTGATGAATAGACAGATTCACCGAAAAAATCATAACTATACTTAATAATAAAACACTAGGAAAAGCCCACATACGGCGAATATTTTTTGTTGTCGCGGGAAAAAGGAGAAGTCCCACTCCTATTAAGATAGGAACTGGAAGTGGAATGAAGGGTATGATCCATGAAAATTGATGTGTATATTCCATACAAAAAAAAAAGAAAAAAAAAGGATTCTTAATGAGTTTTGTTTCTTATTCGCCAATTTTATCTCTTTTGAAAAGGGTTCAGTTAATAAAAAAATAAAAAGATTAATATAAAAAATAGAATTATCCACTGTTCATTATTCTGAATTTTTGTCCAATATTTCCAATAGTTGAAAGTACGAAGTGAAAATGGGTCAAATGATATGACCAAATTACTAGTGAAAAATAAACTTTTTTTTTTTTTTTAGAATCTTTTTAGAATCTTTTTTGTAGGTTTTTTTTTTGATTCCGAATCATTAATTTGTTTTGGCACTAATTTATTATTTTCCATTTCAAGAAAAAGACATATATCTTTGGAAAAAGTTTGTAAAAAAGGTTATGATATTCAACAGTTTACTAAAAAAGGAATTAAGATACATGATTTTTTAAAATCATGTATCTTTTTAACGACCAAGTAAGCGGGATAAAGATAAGGGTTGGGTTCTTAAACTTTTTGATGTATTTTATTCCATGTATAAATCCAAAAAATAGAACGATATATAATATAATATATAAATAAATATATAATATTAATATAAAAGGATAGTTTTTTTGTAAGAATTACATAAATAAACGATTATTAGGAAAAAAAGACTATCTTATTTTTACAAATCCACATTCCTTATGAAAAGGAGTAGAATAGTATAATTTAGAAAAACAAATAGATAAGAAAGATATATGTCTAATTGAACAATAGATGTCTTTCACATCCAACTATAGCAATAAACAAACTAGTCTAATTTTGGAATGGCAGCTCCAAAAAAACGCACTTCTATATCAAAAAAAAGGATTCGGAAAACTATTTGGAAAAAGAAGGGATATTGGGTAGCATTGAAAGCTTTTTCATTAGCGAAATCTCTTTCTACGGGGAACTCAAAAAGTTTTTTTGTGCAACAAATACAAACATTGGAATAATCTGAATTAGCTGGACTCAAAGAATAGTCTAATTTCAAAAAAGAGTTTCGTATATATATATATTGAAATCTTTTGAAGATTATTGGTTTTTTGGTCTTTTATATTATATATATTATAATATTATATATTAATTTTATATTAATTTAATTATATTCATTTTTTTTTTTATTTTTTTGGATAGTTTTTTTTTAGTTTCTATATCTTATAGATATTTTTATACAAACAAAAAATAAAAAAAATGAGATAAGATTAAGATATAAGTAAAAATTTCTATTTGTTAATGTTTTGAACTGTTCAATAGAAAATTTACCTCATTTTTGTTTTGGAATTGGCTTTTTTTAATTAAAATTCTTTAATTTTTCGGTTTCTGAAATGCAAGATTTCTTTCCAAAATTGGATATTTCGGAAAGAAATCTTGCATTTGAATCGACTCTTTCAATCTCGACGATTGACTAAAAATCGTTTATTATGATTTCGAGCAAGCCGCTATGGTGAAATCGGTAGACACGCTGCTCTTAGGAAGCAGTGCTAGAGCATCTCGGTTCGAGTCCGAGTGGCGGCATGGCATCTTATTTTCTAAAAGAGTAAGTCCTATAATGAATTCAATTCCCGATTTCCGTTCATATAATTAGGAGATCTTTTTTTTTATATGATATTTTCAACTTTAGAGCATATATTAAGTCATATATCGTTTTCGGTCGTATCCATTTTAATTGCAATTCGTTTGCTAACCCTATTAGTCAATGAAATCGTAGTACTATATGATTCGTCCGAAAAAGGCATGATAGTAACTTTTTTCTGTATAACGGGATTATTAGTTACTCGTTGGATTTTTTCGGGCCATTTACCATTAAGTGATTTATATGAATCGGTAATCTTTCTTTCATGGGGTTTTTCCATTTTTCATATAATTCCAGGTTTTGGTTTTAAAAAGCTTAAAACCCATTTAAGCATAATAATAGCACCAAGTGTTATTTTTACCCAAGGCTTTGCGACTTCGGGTCTTTTAACCGAACTGCATGAATTCGGAATATTAGTACCCGCTCTACAATCGCATTGGTTAATGATGCACGTAAGTATGATGGTATTGGGCTATGCAGCTCTTTTATGTGGATCATTATTATCAGTAGCTCTTTTAGTCATTACATTTCGAAAAGTCATAAAAAGAAAGATTGGTAAGAACAATAATCTTTTTTTGAATGACTCATTTTCTTTTGCTGAGATCAAATACATGAACGAAAAAAACAATGTTTTACGAAACACTTCTTTTGCTTCTTATAGAAATTATTACAGATCTCAATTTATTCAACAATTGGATCGTTGGAGTTATCGTATTATTAGTCTAGGTTTTATCTTTTTAACCATAGGTATTCTTTCGGGAGCAGTATGGGCTAATGAGGCCTGGGGATCATATTGGAATTGGGATCCAAAGGAAACTTGGGCGTTTATTACTTGGACCATATTCGCAATTTATTTACATACTAGAAAAAAGAAAAGATTGGAAGGTATAAATTCTTCAATAGTGGCCTCTATGGGCTTTCTTATAATTTGGATATGTTATTTTGGGATCAATCTATTAGGAATCGGACTACATAGTTATGGTTCATTTACATCTAATTGAATTAAGTGGTTACATAGATGCTTTTTATAGAATATCTTTAATTAATAATGTAAGAAGATTAGCTAAACTAAATTCTTTTTTTGATAGACGAGTAATTGATGGAATTCCCAATGGGGTGGGTATTACAAGTTTTTTTCTGGGAGAAGTTATAAAATATGCAGGGGGTGGCCGAATTTCTTCGTATATTTTATTGTATTTTTTTTATGCATTAATCTTTTTATTAATTTATATTAATAAATATTAATATTTTTTTATTTAATATTTAATTTTAATAAAATACAAATACAATATTGAAATATTTATAGTTTATAGTTTAATAAAATACAATAGATAAGAAAATAGAATATAATATTAAGTAAAAGTATAAGAAAACTTCGCATAAACCAAACCGTCGAGAACCCTTTAAATCAAGTAATGTAGTGATTCAAGGGGTTCTCACAAACACCAAACGTATCCGGTTACAATTCCAATTCATTTTTTTTTTAAGTTAATCTTAATCTAAAAAGATTTTTTTCATTGTACAATGAACACTATTAAAAAAAGATAGGATTTTTTGCTCTCTTTAATTTTTTGGTTTTAGTCATTTATTCATGAAAACTATCTATAAAAAATTAGATAGAATAG